TATGCCTAAAAAAAAAGACATTATCCATTTTGTAAAAATAAAAACAACAAAAATAGAAAAGCCGGCTATCGGAATCGAACCGATGACCATCGCATTACAAATGCGATGCTCTAACCTCTGAGCTAAGCGGGCTCATATAACCGAAAATGTGCGTGCATAGGAATTTTAAAAACTAGTAGGATCTTCGTTATTAACTGTTTATTATTAGCTATTCAGAACATAATAAATATGTTATAACATAATTAAATTATTACGAACATAGAAAATCAATATTTTTTGAAATTCTAGGACAAAACAAAAAGAGTATAACAATTTGAATTCTATTATTTTAACTTTACTTCTTATATATTATTTTATATTAAAAATCTTTTTTTTTCACATTAATAATATATATCTTATTAGAATATATATGAATTTGATATTTTTTATATCCATCATTTTTTAATCATTTTTTTATCTTATTATATATATATTATCTTATATAATATCTTCTATTTATAGAATTATAGAATTCTATTTTTAATAGTATTAATTAATATTAAAAAAAGGGGGGGGATTCTCACTTTTTTTTTAATAATGAATAAAATAAAAAATTCGATTACATTAAACAGTAATTTCAATTACAATATTCTTATACATTAAGATTTAATATCTATAATGTATTTATACAATTTATACATTAGAATTATAAAAAATTGGATTTTCAAGGTAAATTCTATTATAGAATAGAATTCTAAATTCGATATTTTTATCGAATCTTTATTTCATTAGAATTAGATAGAATCGAAAAGATATTCGAATTACTAAATGAATGTATAATTCGAAATTAATAGAATGATTATTTATAGCCATTAGATTAGTTATAGCTATTCTAAATTAAGAAATATATTCTTAATTGAATTTGAATAAAAAAGATATTTCCATTTTCGTTTTTTTAGTTAGGTTTTTTTAGTTATGGTATATAGTATAGGGTCTGGGTCTGTCCGCTCTAAGTAAAAAAGATAAAAAATGAAAGAAAGATAAAGGCCCAATCCCGATCATAATGAAAGATTCCCTTATTCTCATTCGGAAAGGTCAAAACAAAATCTAAGACTAAGAAAAAAAAATCGACCGTTGAGTATTTCAAATTGCATGAAAAATTATAGAAGGAGGGGTATATAAAAAAGATATATATATGTGGTATATATCTATGTATATTGAATTGCGAATATAGAAATAATAAAATCATTTCAGATTCGACAAAATATGGGTATCCGATCCGATATAGATGAAAAAATAATAAATGAAAAAAAGAAAGCATCCTAATGAGATCCTAATCTCAAAGAAAAAAGGGGGTATGGCGAAATTGGTAGACGCTACGGACTTAATTGGATTGAGCCTTGGTATGGAAACGTACCAAGTGATAACTTTCAAATTCAGAGAAACCCCGGAATTAACAATGGGCAATCCTGAGCCAAATCCCGTTTTCTGAAAGCAAAGAAAAGTTAAGAAAGCGAGAATAAAAAAAGGATAGGTGCAGAGACTCAATGGAAGCTGTTCTAACAAATGGGGTTGACGATATTTCCTTTCGTGTTAGGAAAGGAATCCTTCCATCGAAATTATAGAAAGGATATATATACGTATTTGTACTGAAATACTATTTCAATTGATTAATGAAGACTCCAAATTTTTATTTGTGAATCGTTATATCACAATTGAAAGATGTGAATCAAATCAATTCCAAGTTGAAGAAAGAATTTAATATTCACTGATCAAATCATTCACTCCATCATAGTCTGATAGATCTTTTGAAGAACTGATTAATCGGACGAGAATAAAGAGAGAGTCCCATTCTACATGTCAATACTGACAACAATGAGATTTATAGTAAGAGGAAAATCCGTCGACTTAAGAAATCGTGAGGGTTCAAGTCCCTCTATCCCCAAAAGGACCGCTTAACTCTATAATTCTTTTTACTATATGCTCTTTTTAAAAATTCGTTATGTGTCTTATGTTATGTGTTTTATTCAGTATATTTTTTCACAAATGGATCTTTTTTTTTTCTTTCTTTTTCTGATCACAATCCCAAGTCTTAGAATATATTTGGAATATATAATGATATATATGATACACGTACAATATTTTTTTTTTTTTTAGTTGACATAGAGTCATTGACATATACTTAAGTAATCTCATAAAATTAAGATGATGCGTCAAGAATGGTCGGGATAGCTCAGCTGGTAGAGCAGAGGACTGAAAATCCTCGTGTCACCAGTTCAAATCTGGTTCCTGGCACATGATGAATTTCTACGAGTATCTATTCCCCATATTCATTAAAATGCAAATATGGGGAATAGATACGTATTTTTTTTATATTTCTATTTATTCTCTTCATCTCCTTTAATGTTACTGTCTTTTTAGCGGCAATATACGGCAATATAATGGATATTGATGTGTACGTTACATAGTTCATGATGCAGAACTTTTTTAGTTCATCTTATTGGCTTGGCTCATAGGAAAA